TAATAAAAAGCTTCTATAAAAGTAATGATCAATAGATACGAATAGAGCAAGAAAAGAAGGAAATAAAAAAACATAGTATAGAAAAGATATCCAAAATTATATAGAAATCACTATCCTACCCTTAGTTTTTATTTCCTTAATTTAATTGAATTTCGCTTGATTAGGGCAAAGTTCCTTAAAAACCTCTGCCTTTTTTAAAATATCCTGAACAGTTCCTGTAGGCTGAGCGCCTTTTTCAAGGAAATAGAGAATAGCGGGAACGTTTAAATAAGTTTGATTCTTGATCGGATCATAAAAACCCACTTTCCGAAGATCTCTTCCTTCTCTTCGGGATCGAACATCAATTGCAACGATTCGATAGACGGCTCATCGGGATAGATGTAGATGAAAAAGAACCCCCCCCCCCTAGAACCGTATAGGAAGTTTTCTCTTCGTACGGCTCGAGAAAAAATGATTCGAAGTTTTGTCTATGGATAAAATTAGAATAAAAAGGAATCCGTAAAATAAATTAGCCTATAATTTAACTCATATTTATTTAGCACCCTTGCTGAAAAATAAAAAATCATTTGTACTCATAACTCAAGTTGAATAATTCTCAAATATCTTAAATATTTTTCTTTAAGATATTTTTTTATTGAGTGGTCTTTAACCCCCCTTTTGTCTCGTTTAAAATCTGTTTGGATTCTTTATTCGGATCCGTGAGACAATTGAAGTGGTGTTTCCTTGTTCTGGGATCCTTTATCTTTGTTTTAAATCCTTGGGTTTAGACATTACTTCGGTGCTTCTTAATCCTTTCAAAATGGTAGCAACATACCCCTTTTGTGATTTGTTTCTATCAAAGAATCATACCGACGGTTGATTCGCGCGCGATACACTGTGGATCGAAAAAGTTTTAGCCGTTCCAACAAATTTTTTTGAATTGAAAATTTGCTCGAATCGGATCCTTTGAATTTCTATATCGAAGATATACTTACGAAGTTGTTCCAATTTATTGATTGGCATTAACCCTAGATCGTTGTCCCTGAGAAATTAATCAATACTTTCTACTCGAGCTCCATCGTGAACTATTTACATTACAACCCAATAAAAAAAGAAGGGTTCTAATAGAACAGAACAAACGACGTCGAGCCAAGAGCACCTTCATTCCTATATAAAATGGTGGATGTAAGAATAAGAATCCACACTGGATCGTGTCCTTCAAGTCGCACGTTGCTTTCTACCACATCGTTTTAAACGAAGTTTTACCATAACATTCCTCTAATTTGGAACCAGTATGGAATTGATTCAATTATGGAATCATGAATAGTCATTGGTTCAGTCGGTACAGAGACATAGTAATTTCTATTTTTTCTTATCTCCATAGATAATAAATATTTTTCTGAAAAAATCTTAGCAAGACCCCGGCTTTTTTGTACGAATGGAACATTTTTCTATAAATCTCTATCTAAAAAAAATATCTAATAGAAATATGCAGAAATATAAATATAGAAATAACATAACTAACAGAAATAACACGAATAAATAAATTCTATTTGACTCTGCCTCTTCAAGTGACTCAATAAGATAGACTGACCCTTTTCCAACTTCCCAAAGATTCAACCCATAAGGAATCATTACAAATCTTGATAATCGAATTGTCAATGATTTAAAGAAAATAAGCTAAATAGATCGAACAATAAAAATAAATAGCATTGTTAAATATTTCAATTTTAATATTTTAGGGATGCAAATTATTTTTCACAAAAATAGAAAGACTACTGTCACTGAAATAGGATAACAATACATACCTATAGACTAAGCACTTCCTCGTTTTATATGTATTTTCATATTTTGTTTAACCTGAGGTTAAGTAATCTTTCGGCAACTGTGATCTAGGTCGCATCTTATCTGGATCACAAAAGGATTCAGTTACATTTGCATGTCATTTGAACCAGATTTAGTTCAGTTTGTGAAAAACTGAGAGATGATTACAAAAAGAAGCATTCAAAATCAGAAAAGAAAGAAGAATCATATTCTATCCTATATTAGGCCTTGAAACAGAATCTTGTTAAACAAAAAAGCTGTATTCGTATACAATGGATATGCTCTGGGACGGAAGGATTCGAACCTCCGAGTAGCGGGACCAAAACCCGTTGCCTTACCACTTGGCTACGCCCCATTTATATTTTTATTGGACACTAATACTAATAAAGAATAATATTGGTATTAAGTGTTCGTCAATTCCAGTCCAACTATCTATATAAAATCTTTATTCTTTATAGAATGTATTATAGATTCGTGCTAGGATTTCGACATGTGTATATCTAGAATTCAACTGAATTTATTGATCATTACATAGAATTCAATTAAGATATTGTATGAAAGTATGATTTCTTCTATTCTCCTTTGAGAATTGGAGGATTTTTGATTGGGCGGAAAAAGAAGGATTGATTTTTTTGTCTACCTTACTTTCTTCATTTTTCCTTATATCAATAACTCAATCAAAATGCAATTATCTCGACGAACAAAATGTCTGTTATGCTTAATATCTTTAGTTTGATCTGTCTTAATTCTGCCCTTTATCCGAGTAGTCTTTTCTTCGCCAAATTGCCCGAAGCCTATGCTTTTTTGAATCCAATCGTAGATTTTATGCCAGTAATACCCCTGTTCTTTTTTCTTTTAGCCTTTGTTTGGCAAGCTGCTGTAAGTTTTCGATAAGATCTTTAATACTATCCTAGAAAATTCATGATTTATTATTTATTCGAGAAAAATTATAACAATTGATAAGATCAAATAAGTCTGCCAGTATGAACCTTCGATTCAAACATTGAAATTCTTGGATAGCTGCGAGAAATCTGGTTCGCCCCATTTCCCGATTCTAACCCCTTTTCCGGCGAAAGACCTTATTAGGTTAGGGTCCCTTACAATATCTAATTGTGGGTATGAAAGTGATTTGCGGTAATCAAAGACTCTTATTACAAATTTCAACTTCATTTGAATTCCTGAACATTCTTTTCTATTTCTAGAACTCATTTCTTGGTGTCAAAATAGGATATGTGATATAAAAATGGAGGATCTATCATCTTTTCTCGTTTTCCTTTTTCAAAAAATGATCTTGGAGGTTGTGTAATGCTTACTCTCAAACTTTTCGTTTACACAGTAGTAATATTCTTTGTTTCTCTCTTCATCTTTGGATTCCTATCCAATGATCCAGGACGTAATCCTGGACGTGAAGAATAAAATAAAAATTTCGTTTTTCTTGCTTGATTTTACAATTTTCTTAAGATTTTCTTGTATCTATTCCACACGTTTAACTAGTAAAAAAATAAAGGGGGGGTTGCGAAATTTGAAAGAAAAAAATGGAAAGTCATCAACGGAAACGGAAAGAGAGGGATTCGAACCCTCGGTACGAATAACTCGTACAACGGATTAGCAATCCGCCGCTTTCGTCCACTCAGCCATCTCTCCCAATTGAAAAAGATAATTACTATCTTACATTACACATCAAGTAAGGATTAAAGAAAGTATTTCTTTGACATTCTTTATCGTTATTATATAATTAGCAATTCCATTTAGATGCTCGAAAGATCCAAATAGAAAGATAAATAAAGAAGACCTTCTTCCTTTTATTTTGTTCGAAGTGCCTTTTGGGCCTGGCCCGGTCAATACCCAGCCGGGCCTTTTTTTGTTCCAACAAATTCCCTTTATTTTTTTTATTTATAGGCAATATAAATAAGATACCAAATTGGGTATCCGTGTAAGAATTTACGTTCTGGGGTTTACATATACTTATAATTTTTGTTATAATGGAAATTGAGAATAATGGAAATTGAGAAGGATTTTTGGTTCAAAAGAATTAATACTGATTAAGTATGTATCAATTTGTATTTTCTTATGTCATTAGGCAAACCAAATTTTAGATTCAAACCCAAGAATCATTCAGGAATTCTCAGTCAACGAATAGTTAATGGTTCCCATTTGTCATAAATTTTGGCTTTTTTGGGTGAAAATATACATTTGATTTTTCAATAGAAAAGTGAGGGGAAGTTTTTCGGCATTGTGCGTTTTGAGATACTATACAATCAATCGAAGGGGTGGATCAAATACAATCATCAAATACAATAAAAAGGGTTTATTTTCTAATTTTTCTAAATTTAGAAAAAGGATTCAAAAAGGATGCAAGATGCAAGTACAATAAACTAAAGTTTAGTAATCCAAAAGGGAAATTTTCTACTATTGTGTATCGTTTTGGCGGCATGGCCGAGTGGTAAGGCGGGGGACTGCAAATCCTTTTTCCCCAGTTCAAATCCGGGTGCCGCCTCATAAACAAACGAATCGAATATAGACTCGCGAGAATCTCTGAGTGTTCAGGCATTGAATCACTATTAGATTGAGATTGGATGGATAATTTACTTTTTTATAGAAAAAGGATAGAAAAAGTGAATCATTTTTTCCCCTCCTCAAGAGTATAATATACTATCTCCCAACTGCTTCAGAGAGACAATCGGTAAAGGCTACGGATTATATCAAATAGGAAAGAAAAGTATGTAATAGATAGGAATTTCGCTATTTTTACTTATGAAGGCAAAAAAAAAGGAATGGGCCCTCTTATTTTATTACTATATGTTCCATTAGTAACATTCCTTTATGGTGTCATTGTGTATTTGACTTGTGTTTAGTCTTTGCCAATTAGAAATCATATAGTAATTTTTTAGAAATGGATTTATTTGATTGGTTCATCAATAGTGTTTCGCCAGAATCCCTTTTTGACTCTGGACCATTGATTCTACTATTATTAGTGAGCAATAATGGAATAATTCTATCATAGAGATAAGGGACATAATTCACATGGATATAGTAAGTCTCGCTTGGGCTGCTTTAATGGTAGTCTTTACATTTTCCCTTTCACTCGTAGTATGGGGAAGAAGTGGGCTTTAGAAGCACTCCTAATTTAGTTGAGGAATGAAACGGTATCAATTGTTTTATAGATCGTTCTGCAACGCATTTTTTTATTTGAATTGAAATAATTTTCAAATAAAAATATCTTCATTTCGAAATTCCATTGGATTCTAGTGGAGAAATGTATTCTATAACAGTAAAACGATTATTTCAGATTGATCGGAATAAATAGGTATATCAAAGAAATAGAATTGGGTCCTACGTCAATTCCATATCTGGATTAATAACTACAGATATTGAAGATAAAAGCTAATATAGTACCAACTTTATTAGAAAGTCAAGTACAACTTTATACACTACAATAACACTAATAGAGAGTATGGTAAGAAATCAATTTATTTCTTACTTACCATACTCTCGGATCTCATAGAATACCGCCCATTATAGCCCGTTGATTTCATTTAAGACGCAAAAATAGAATCCTTTTCATTTGATTTCTTCAACTATTGATCAGAAATCGGAATTGAAGTTTCATTTAAAGTAATTAATCATTTTGACTGACTGTTTTTACGTAAATTATAAGTAGAAAAGCGGTAGGAACTAAAATGAACAGTGCAGTAGCAATAAATGCAAGAATATTTACTTCCATAATCTCATCGTTTTTTTTATTTCACAATAACTCGGGATTTAATCCCATAGAGATGATAAATCTTCCACCTGTCAATTCAATGAATGCATTCCCTATCGATGATCTTGAATCGGATCAATATCATGAATAACAATATCTGATCCATTAAATTAATTCGTCGTCGAGAATTGAATAGTATAACATACGAAGATCTTTTATCCATACCGAATCCAAGATTGGATTCCCGTCCCAATCCAAAATTCCTTTATTTATCCTTCTTTTCTATAACCTACCTTAGGTCTTCCTTGTAGAACCATAAAATGAAGTAGCATCTAACCACTCGTCCGTTTCCATTAACTACAAAACCCCAACAAACAATACAAAGCGAAGTGGAAAAAGAGAGGAATTAGGTTCTAAACGCCGTTTTTTTAATGATCCAATTTTCTTTGGAAGACAAAGAAGTATGATAAAGATGAGTCGCGGGAGCAAAGACGGAATATTCTATCAACTTCACTATTTTAGTTATTTTCATTTTAGTTTAGGGTTTGTTCTTTCTTCGACAGAATCCTGAAAAAAGGGGGGAAAGACCTTCGGAATTCAATTACGCTCTCTGTCCCTTATTTCACAGAAAAAGGAGAGGCGAATTGATGTACTTATTGGATCCGTCGGGACTGACGGGGCTCGAACCCGCAACGTCCGCCTTGACAGGGCGGTGCTCTTGCCTATTGAACTACAATCCCAGGGGAATCAGAAGGGATCTAGCAGAAAATTTCGATTCTTTTTTATTCTCTCGTATTAGGTATTTCTTAAGAACAAGAGGGTTCTACCATCTGATGGTAGATTGGCGAATTGTTGGGCCGAGCTGGATTTGAACCAGCGTAGACATATTGTCAACGAATTTACAGTCCGTCCCCATTAACCACTCGGGCATCGACCCAACGCCTAATTGATTTTAGACGATTGAAAATATCATTCCTTTTAGACGACTGAAAATATCATTTCTATTTTAGACGATTGAAAATCTCATTAGATAAATAGGCTCAACAGCAGATAAATAGATAAATAGGATCAAACCGAAAGACTCGTTCATTTTAGACGACTGAAAATGTCATTTCTATGGGCATTGTTCACCCCCAGAGGGGCTTGAACCCTCGTTATCTCCGTGAAAGAGAGAAGTCGTAACCGCTGGACCATAGGGGCCGAAGGTCAGCGTAAGGAAAACACCAAAAATCGTATAGTATAGTTCCCTAAGTACGACCTCTCTTGGTGATGAATAGGATAGAAAGACAATGAATAGGCTCAACAGCAACTCTTCTGGGGGTTAACGGTAATCAAACTTTACCATTAAACTATACAACCTTGAAACTTAAAAGAGAGAAAGACCAATGAAATAAAGTTTCTGAATCAAACCGAAAAACAATGGTCGAGAACTTTCTTTCTTCTTTCTTTTTTCTTTCATTATACAAGGGTTACGCTCGGTAACCAACCAATCTTTTGACTTGTTTAACTAACCAAAAGATTTATTTGTGCCTTGATAATGATAATGGGAATTATATTCCGCCCTAAGTCAGGCGTCAATTGACCACGGAAAGGAGAGCATTAAACAAAGCAAGAAGGACAGCCAGACGAGGTATTTTTGCACGTGTTTAACGTTTAATAAATACGAATTCAGATGGTTTTCTGGTATTCAATATTCAAGTAGATTAGAATATAAATACCGTTATACATTATAATATAAGAAACTGAATCCGTTTTGATATTCTAAAAAAAACCCTAAAACATAGTAAGCCTAAGTGGGAGAATTCTGTTTCTAGGACTGTTTTGTCAATTCCGTTCCATTTGCATCTCTTAAAAATGCCAATTTAAGTTAAGTATAAATTTTTATTCCACCTATCTCACAGATTCCAGTCAAAGATTCATAGAATCGAAATTCCGTCGTTGTTAGATCTATAGGATTTGATGGATAATGAGCCAGCCAAAATGGTATTTATTTTTGTTTTTGTTTTTTGGAGAATTCGATATGGATGAGTATAAATCACTGCCAATTTCAAAAGAATCTGGGATAGACGCAATGTCCACAATACCTGGATTTAATCAGATACAATTTGAAGGATTTTGTAGGTTCATTGATCAGGGTTTGACAGAAGAACTTTCTAAGTTTCCAAAAATTGAAGATACAAATCAAGAAATTGACTTTGAATTATTTTTGGAAAGATATCAATTGGTAGAACCCCTGATAACAGAAAGAGATGCTGTGTATGAATCACTCACATATTCTTCTGAATTATATGTATCTGCGAGACTTATTTGGAAAAACGATAGGCGTAGGTATATCCAAGAACAAACAATTTTGATAGGAAAGATCCCTCTAATGACTTCTCTGGGAGCTTTTATAGTAAATGGAATATATAGAATCGTGATCAATCAAATATTGCGAAGTCCCGGTATTTATTACCAGTCAGAATTGAACGATAACGGAATTTCGGTCTATACCGGCACCATAATATCAGATTGGGGAGGAAGATTAGAATTAGAGATTGATAGAAAAGCAAGGATATGGGTTCGTGTGAGTAGGCAACAAAAACTATCTATTCTAGTTCTATTATCAGCTATGGGTTTGAATATAAGAGAAATTCTAGAGAATGTTTGCTATCCTGAACTATTTTTGTCTTTTCTGAATGATAAAAAAAAAATCGGGTCAAAAGAAAATGCTATTTTGGAGTTTTATCAACAATTTGCTTGTGTAGAGGGAGATCCGGTATTTTCTGAATCCTTATCTAAGGATTTACAAAAAAAATTCTTTCAACAAAGATGTGAATTGGGAGGGATTGGTCGACGAAATATGAATCGGAGACTGAACCTTGATATACCCCAGAACAATACATTTTTGTTGCCGCGAGATATATTGGCAGCCGCGGATCGTTTGATTCGAATAAAATTTGGAATGGGTACACTTGATGATATGAATCATTTGAAAAATAAACGTATTCGTTCTGTAGCAGATCTTTTACAAGAGCAATTTGGATTGGCCTTGGTTCGTTTAGAAAGTATGGCTCGAGGAAACATATATGCAGCACTTAAGCATAACTGGATACCAACTCCTCAGAACTTAGTAAATTCAACTCCATTAACAGGTACTTATAAAGCCTTTTTCCGTTTACATCCATTATCTCAAGTTTTGGATCGAACTAATCCATTGACACAAATAGTTCATGGGAGAAAATTGAGTTATTTGGGCCCGGGGGGATTGACTGCGCGAACTGCTACTTTTCCAATACGAGATATTCATCCTAGTCACTATGGGCGTATTTGCCCAATTGACACATCTGAAGGAATAAATGTTGGACTTATTGGATCCTTAGCAATTCATGCGAGGATTGGTCGTTGGGGGTCTCTAGAAAGTCCGTTTTATAAAATTTCTGAGAGATCAAAAGGGGCCCGGATGCTTTATTTATCACCGGGTAGAGATGAATACTATATGGTAGCCGCAGGAAATTCTTTGGCCTTAAATCAGGGTATTCAGGAAGAACAGGTTGTTCCAGCTCGATATCGTCAAGAATTCCTGACTATTGCATGGGAACAGGTTCATCTTCGAAGTATTTTTTCCTTCCAATATTTTTCTATTGGAGCTTCCCTCATTCCTTTTATTGAGCATAATGACGCGAATCGCGCTTTAATGAGTTCTAACATGCAACGTCAAGCAGTCCCTCTTTCTCAGTCCGAGAAGTGCATTGTTGGAACTGGATTGGAAGGCCAAGCGGCTCTAGATTCAGGGGCTCTTGCTATAGCCGAACACGAGGGAAAGATTCTTTATACCGATGCTGACAAGATCCTTTTATCAGGTAATGGAGATACTCTAAGCATTCCATTAGTTATGTATCAACGTTCCAACAAAAATACTTGTATGCATCAAAAACCCCAGGTTCGGCAGGGTAAATGCATTAAAAAGGGACAAATTTTAGCGTATGGTGCTGCTACAGTGGGTGGCGAACTCGCTTTGGGGAAAAACGTATTAGTAGCTTATATGCCATGGGAAGGTTACAATTTTGAAGACGCAGTACTCATTAGCGAGCGCTTAGTATATGAAGATATTTATACTTCTTTTCACATACGTAAATATGAAATTCAAATTAACCAAGGCGCCGAAAGGGTCACTAATGAAATACCGCATTTAGAAGCCCATTTACTCCGAAATTTAGACAAAAACGGAATTGTAATGCTGGGATCTTGGGTGGAAACAGGTGATATTTTAGTAGGTAAATTAACGCCCCAAATGGTGAAAGAATCATCGTATGCCCCGGAAGATAGATTGTTACGAACCATACTTGGCATGCGGGTATATACTTCAAAAGAAACTTGTCTAAAACTACCTATAGGCGGTAGGGGTCGGGTTATTGATGTGAGATGGGTCCATAGTTCTAAGACAGATGAGACAGATAAGACAGAAAGGATTCGTGTATATATTTTACAGAAACGTGAAATCAAAGTAGGCGATAAAGTAGCTGGAAGACATGGAAATAAGGGTATCGTTTCAAAAATTTTGTCTAGACAAGATATGCCTTATTTGCAAGATGGAAGACCCGTTGATATGGTCTTCAACCCATTAGGAGTACCTTCACGAATGAATGTAGGACAAATATTTGAATCTTCACTCGGGTTAGCGGGGGGGTTGCTAGACAGACATTATCGAATAGCGCCTTTTGATGAGAGATATGAACAAGAAGCTTCGAGAAAACTGGTGTTTTCTGAATTATATGAAGCCAGTAAGCAAACAGGGAATCCATGGGTATTTGAACCCGAGTATCCAGGGAAAAGCAGAATATTTGATGGAAGAACGGGGGATCCTTTTGAGCAACCTGTTATAATAGGAAAGCCGTATATCTTGAAATTAATTCATCAAGTTGATGATAAAATCCATGGGCGTTCCAGCGGGCGTTATTCACGTCTTACACAACAACCCCTTAAAGGAAGGGCCAAGAAAGGGGGACAGCGGGTAGGAGAAATGGAGGTTTGGGCTTTAGAGGGGTTTGGCGTTGCTTATATTTTACAAGAGATGCTTACTTATAAATCTGATCATATTAGAGCTCGCCAGGAAGTACTTGGTAGTATAATCTTTGGAGAAACAATACCGACTCCTGAGGATGCTCCAGAATCTTTTCGGTTGCTCGTTCGAGAACTACGATCTTTAGCTCTGGAACTGAATCATTTTCTTGTATCTGAGAAGACTTTCCAGATTAATAGGAAGGAAGCTTAATCGAACGGAAGCAGAATTCTTCTTCTATGATCGATCGATATACACATCAACAACTCCGAATTGGATTAGTTTCTCCTCAACAAATAAGTACTTGGTCCAAAAAAATCCTGCCTAATGGCGAGATAGTTGGAGAGGTGACAAAACCTTATACCTTTCATTACAAAACCAATAAACCAGAAAAAGATGGATTATTTTGTGAAAGAATTTTTGGGCCTATCAAAAGTGGAATTTGTGCTTGTGGAAATTATCGAGTAATCGGAGATCAAAAGGAAGACCCGAAATTTTGTGAACAATGCGGAGTCGAGTTTGTTGATTCTCGGATACGAAGATATCAAATGGGCTACATCAAACTCGCATACCCGGTAATGCATGTGTGGTATTTGAAACGTCTTCCTAGTTATATTGTGAATCTTTTAGATAAACCTCTTAACGAATTAGAAGACCTAGTATACTGCGGTGTGTGATTTGATCGAAATTCTGATTTTACAGATTCGAAATGAGAAACTGTCATCCCATTTAATCCAATCGGGATGCCCTGTACCTGACATGTTTCTTGGTAGGAGTAACATGAAGCTCAGAATTAGGGATGTATTCAAAACCCTCCCAAAAAAGGGAATTGATCTATGGTCGATTTCATAAGAATTTCTAGTTATACCTCGTAAAAAAAGACTTTTTCTTTTGTGCAATTAAGCAGTTCCTTTTTTTTTTAGAAAGAAATTATGTTCAAGTAAGCAAATAGAAAAGATGTCATGGTTACAAGAGTCTATCTATCGCATATAGACTTTAAGGGCATCGTGGCCTAACCGTCGAGGTGAAGTCGGGACCTAAAAGATCGAATGGAACAGTACATAGACAAGTAAATTCCTTATGAATTCCAAGGTACTCTCTTTAATTAAGAATTACGGGATTCATCATTCGAGGGGAAGTAGACTACTCAAGAATTTCACATTTCATTTATGTCATAATTGAATAAAGAATTCAGAAAATCTAAATCAAAATAATAAGGAAGACGGAATCAATGAAGTTTTGCTTGGTCTTCATTGGAAACTTGAGTAAGGAGTAGATCTTTTTGGAGTTTTCTAGAATTTGAAAGCGGGAACTCCTTTCTTTTTCTTTATTTGGTGTACCTACTTGAGCCGGATGAAAGGAAACTTTCACGTCCGATTTTGAGGGGGGGGAGATCCTATCCCAATTTTTATTTTGCTAGGCCCATAGATAAAAAACCCACTTTTTTGCGATTACGAGGTTTATTGGGATATGAAATCCAACCCTGGAAATACAAGATCCCAATTTTTTTTACTACCCGGAGCTTCGATACATTTCGAACTCGAGAGATGTCTACCGGGGGCAGTTCTATCAGACAACAATTAGCCAATCTAGATTTACGAATTATTATAGATTATTCATTGGTAGAATGGAAAGAATTGGAGGAAGAGGAACCCACAGGGAATGAATGGGAAGATCGAAAAGTTGGAAGAAGAAAAGATTTTTTGCTTAGACGCATGGAATTGGCTAAGCATTTTATTCGAACAAATATAGAACCAAAATGGATGGTTTTGTGTCTATTACCAGTTCTTCCTCCTGAGTTGAGACCAATCTATCATATAGATGAGGATAAACTAGTGACCTCGGATATTAATGAAATCTATAGAAGAATTATCTATCGGAATAATACTCTTACAGATCTATTAACAACAAGTATAGCTACGCCAGAAGAATTAATAATATCTCAGGAAAAAT